TTGGTCAATAAAAATGCATTTCAATGGAATGCATTTTTTTGTTTTCTTTAGATTAATTAATCTATCTTGAAAGGTAAAAATGGGTAAAGTAAACCTGTTTTCATTTTCCTTGAAATTAATGCCCTCTTCCTTCGCATGTAGAAAAGGAATAAATAAATCAATCAAATTACGAGAAGCTTCATAAAGTGCTTCCTTAGGAGTTAAACTCCCGTTCGTCCATATTTCGAGAAAGAGTATCTCTTGTTTTTCATTCCCATTCCCATAAGAATGAATACTATGATTTGCATTTCGAACAGGCATGGATACGGCATCTATAGGGTAGCTTCCATCTTTAGAGTTATTTGTAGGTTTCATACGATATCCCCGATCTCTCTTGATTTGTAATCCAATACACAAATCAATTGGTTCCGTCAGGGTAGCTATATGCTGTGTTGTGTCAACTATTTCCACCGAAGGTGGTGAGATGATATCTTGAGCGGTTACGTATCTAGGACCCCTTACGCAAATGGCTGCGTCTCTAACTCCATATAGAGTACTTCTCAATACAATTTCTTTCAAATTTATTAAAATTTCGTGGACTGATTCTTTAATACCTACTATTGTAAAATATTCATGGGGTACCTTCTCGGATTTTGCGCGTGTGATACATGTTCCTTCTATTTCTCCAAGTAAAGCCCTTCGCATGGCAATACCGATAGTATCGGCTTGACCTTTCATAAGCGGGGACAGAATGAAACGACCATAATAAAGACGCTTACTGTCTATTCTTGATTCAACACATTTCCACTGTAGTGTTCGAGTAGACCCGGCTACTTCCTCTCGAACCATACTAATATTATTCTTTAGATTAGATCATTGAATCATTTATTTCTCTTGAAATCCTTTTAATTCTTATTTCTACACACGTCTTTTTTTAGGGGGTCGACATCCATTATGTGGCATAGGTGTTACATCGCGCACGAAACTTAATAGTATACCACTTCTACGAATGGCTCGTAATGCTGCATCTCTTCCGAGACCAGGGCCTTTTATCATAACTTCTGCTCGTTGCATACCCTGATCAACTACCGTACGAATAGCATTTACTGCTGCTGCTTGAGCAGCATAGGGTGTCCCCCTTCTTGTGCCCTTGAATCCAGAAGTACCCGCGGAGGCCCAAGAAACTACCCGACCTCGTACGTCTGTAATAGTTACAATGGTATTGTTGAAACTTGCTTGAACATGAATAACTCCTTTTGGTATTCTACGTCCATTCTTACGTGAACCAATACGCCCATTCTTACGTGAACCGATTCTTGGTATAGGTTTTGTCATATTTTATCATCTCATAAATATAAGTCATAAATATACAGAAAGATGCGGAGATATCCATCTCATGTTAAAACGGATTCTTTCTTTTTTTATATGGGTCCTTCTTTTCTTTATCGAAAATTCTTTTTTATATTTTAGAAGGATTACCCTTGTCTCTGCTTATGTCTCGGATTGGAACAAATCACTATAATCCGTCCGCGCCTGCGAATCAGTCTACATTTTTCACAAATTTTACGAATAGAAGCCCTTATTTTCATATTTCTCATTCCTTTTTTGTTCTTTCATTCTAGGTAACTCCTTGAGTTATCAACTAACGGGGGAAGGGTTATATAAAACTCGCTCTCTATTTCACAAATAAATGGGAAGTTATAGATAAAATTAGGATAATGGGGGGGAGAGGATCACCATATATAACACAAAATTTCTCCCCCAATTTTTTCGAGTCGAGCTTCTCGGTCTGTCATTATACCTCGAGAAGTAGAAAGAATTACAATCCCCATTCCGCCTAAAATCTTAGGAATTCCTTGATAGTTGGAATAGATTCGTAGACCGGGTCGGCTGATACGTTTTAAAATAGTTCTATATATTTCCTTTCTAGTCCTTCTATGTCGCAGGGTTAAAACCAAGAAAGATTTGTCATTTTCCTGATGTTTCCGAACATTTTCAATAAAACCTTCTCGTAGAAGTATTTTAACAATGTTTTCGGTAATATTAGTAGATGCTATTCGAACCGTTCCTTTTTTATGCATGTCAGCATTTCTTATAGAAGTTATTATATCGGCAATAGTATCCTTACCCATGACGAACTATAATTATTTGTACCCCCTAATTTTAATATAATCAACATGTTTTTTTGAATTATTAAAATAAAATTAATTTAATATTAATATAAATTTATATATTTATTAATTAAAAGTATATGCGTGAGACATAATTCAATCTACTAACTTGACCCATTTTAGATACCTCACTACATCATAGTCTAATCTACTAGTATTTATAATACTTCGGGAGCTAATGAAACTATTTTAGTAAAATTCAACTGTCTCAATTCCCGAGCGATCGCGCCAAAAACTCGAGTTCCTTTTGGATTTCCTTCTTGATCAATAACAACCGCAGCATTGTCATCATATCGTATGATCATACCGTTGTTACGTTTGAGTTCTTTACATGTACGTACAATTACAGCCCTAATCACTTCTGATCTTTCTAGAGGCATATTTGGTATTGCTTCTTTGATTACGGCAACAACAACGTCACCAATATGAGCATATTGTTGATTACCAGCTCCTATGATTCGAATACACATCAATTTTCGAGCTCCGCTATTATCCGCTACATTCAAAAGGGTCTGAGGTTGAATCATATCATTTTTTTTATCTGTTATTTCACTGCAAAGGATAAAGAAAAAAATAAATATTGCCTGTCCAAAAATAAATAAACCTATATTTTTTCATCATCAATACCCCTTTTTTATTTCTACATCCCTATCACACAATAACGAATTGAGTTCGTATAGGCATTTTGCACGCAGCTATTGAAATAGCTGCTCTGGCTACAGTTTCTGATACCCCGCCCATTTCATAAAGTAGTCGACCTGGTTTAACAACGGATACCCAATATTCTGGGGCTCCCTTCCCCGAACCCATACGTGTTTCCGCGGGTCTTACTGTAACAGGTTTGTCGGGAAATATACGTACCCATATTTTTCCGCCACGACGCGCATATCGTGTCATTGCTCTTCGTCCTGCTTCTATTTGTCTAGCCGTGATCCAAGCGGGCTCAAGTGCCTGAAGAGCGTATCTGCCGAAACAAATATGATTGCCTCGACAAGATATTCCCTTCATTCTTCCTCTATGTTGTTTACGAAATTTGGTTCTTTTTGGGTTATAGTTGATGGTTGTTTCTTAAATGAATTCCACCTCTATTACAGAACCGGACATGAGAGTTTCTTCTCATCCGGCTCCTCACGAATGAAATGATTCATTAATATTACTGCGGATACACATGTATTTAATAAAATAAATAATATACAATACACTACACTTAGACTTAGTAATGTAATGGGATTTATTGAAATTTAATTTGTTAATAGTATTGTTATTGTTATATAGTAAGAGTAAGCTGTATATACCATACAACCGGACATTTATATTTTTTTTGTATATTTATAGAATGCTTCTTTATATAACATATAACGTAATTAATTCTTATTTTTTCCTATTGAATCGTGCCAAAATATTGTAATTCAATAACGAAAACTAAAGTTTTCGCGGGCGAATATTGACTCTTTCCTGCTTCATTCGTAGGGTCAATTCATGACTTTTTAGAATAAATCAATAAATCAATTTGTTCTTGGTTCGTTCCGCCATCCCACCCAATGAATAATTAAGATTCGTTTTCAAGAGAATCTTATATAATCACAGGTTCTGTCGTTCCCATAGCCTCTTCGTTAATGGTTAGGCCCGAACTCCGCAATGGAGCCCCCGACAAAATTCGTTCCCGAGTCAATTTCCTTAGTTTCTATTAACCCGAGGCTCTTTATCTTTATTATCTTTATTTTTTATATCAGTATCGGTATTCATGCTTTATCACACTGCCTTTTGTGAGATAATTCATAGACCATACATATTTGGAATCATATATCATTGATACTTTTGTTCTCTCTTTCTATCATCCTTCCATTTATCCACATCCCCCCTTATTTTTTGCCTTGCAACCTATAATCAGATTTCTATTTTATTTTTTTGAAAAAATTTCAGTTGCTACAACTATATGATCGATCCAGTCATATAGTGACTGTTTTTGGAATCTCGACAATACGAAGCAATAAGTTGGTTATTAGTTTATATAGTTAGTAAGTTCATAGTGGGGGTTAGTCATTTTTTTTTAATCCCAACTATAAACGAACTCTAAAAAAACTAACGAGTCACACACTAAGCATAGCAATTATATTAAATTAAATGGTCAATCGAATTTTTATTAAATCTTATAGAATTAGAATTGCTCATTTTTGTTTGATTTAACGTAAAAAGGATGAAAACAGTTTGTCATTTTCTTTTTTTGTTCTATTGTTGGGCAGGCCAGCAAAACAAATAAAATAAAGGTCCATTATTCATTATTCCTCGTCCACAAATATCCAAATTTTTATGCCTAATACTCCATAGATAGTTCGAATTGTATAGGAACAATGATCAATTTTAGCGCGAATTGTTTGTAGAGGAACCCTACCCTCTCTGATCCATTCGACACGTGCAATTTCTTTTCCGTCGATACGCCCTGCGATTTGCACTTGAATTCCTTTTGTATTCGTTTGTTCAGTTAATTCAATAGCTTTTTTCATTGCCTTTCGAAATGAAACTCTATTTTTTAATTGTAAAGCTATATATTCTGCAAGAATATTAGGTTGTCCATAAGGTTTTTCAACTCTTGTGATAGCAATGTTGAGTCTCCGATTCATAGAATGAAACTTCTTTTGTACATTCATCTGTAATTCTTCGATTCCTCGTGCTCGGCCCTCTATTAATAAGTTTGGGAATCCAATATAGATTATGACTTGGATCAAATCGATTCTTTTTTTAATTTCGATACGTGCAATTCCTTCGAAACCCGAAGGCGTTTTCTTATTTTTTTGTACGTAATTCTTGATACAATTCCGTATTTTTTCATCTTCTTGTATACCTGCGGAATAATTTTTTGGTTGTGCGAACCAAAAGGAATGATGACTTTGGGTTGTACCAAGTCTGAAACCGAGTGGATTTATTTTTTGTCCCATATTTTTATTTTTATATTATCTTTCCATACCTATGAATCTTTAGATTTATCCTTCAATACAATTGTTATATGACAAGTAGGTCTTTTTATCGGATAACTACGTCCTCGAGCCCGAGGTCTTAACTTTTTCACAATAGTACCCCCATTGACTTCAGCTTTACTAATAAATAAATGAGCTTCGTTTAAGCCCATGTTATGGATAGCATTTGCTGCTGCAGAATAAACCAATTTCAAAATGGGAAAAGATGCTCGATAAGGCATGAGTTCTAGTATCATAAGTGTTTCCTCATAGGAGCGCCCGCGAATTTGATCAACTACTCTTCGTGCTTTGAAAACAGACATACATATATGTTGAGCTAAAACTTTAACTTCTGTACTTGAACGCAAGTTATTTCTCTTTATCATAAGGCTATCCCCTACCCATTAACAAATAAAACTGCTTAAAATAAAAATTTTCAATTTTTTTATATTTTTATTTTATTATTTTGATAATATATAATATATATATAATATAATATTATTATTTTGATAATATATAATATATATATAATATAATATTAATAATATTAATAATAATATATTAATTTAATTAACATTAACGACGAGATTTATTATCGTTTCTTGCATGTCTTGCGAAAGTTAGAGTAGGCGCGAATTCTCCCAATTTATGACCTACCATACGATCTGTTATATAAATAGGTAAATGCTCCTTTCCATTATGAATAGCGATTGTATGGCCAATCATTGTGGGTATAATGGTAGATGCCCTAGACCAAGTTACTATTATTTCTTTCTCCTCCCTCATGTTGAGTTTTTTAATTTTTTCCGATAAATGATTAGCTACAAAAGGATTTTTTTTTATTGAACGTGTCACAGCGGATTACTCCTTTTTTTACATTTTTAAAATTAGCATTCTATGTTCAATATCTCGATCTAAGTATAAAGGTAAGAAAAAATACAATAATGATGAATGGAAAAAGAAAAAAGATAAAATCCTTTAGCTAGATAAGGGGCGGATGTAGCCAAGTGGATCAAGGCAGTGGATTGTGAATCCACCACGCGCGGGTTCAATTCCCGTCGTTCGCCCATCACATTATTTCAAATTCCAAAAATTCGATTTTTAATATTCCTATTTACGGCGACGAAGAATAAAACTATCACTATATTTGTTCCTTTTCCTACTTCTTCTTCCAAGCGCAGGATAACCCCAAGGGGTGGCGGGTTTTTTTCTACCAATTGGCGCTCTCCCTTCACCGCCCCCATGGGGATGGTCTACAGGGTTCATAACTACTCCTCTTACTACAGGACGCTTACCCAGCCAACATTTAGATCCGGCTCTACCCAAACTTTTTTTGTTCACCCCAACATTACCCACTTGTCCGACTGTTGCTAAGCAGTTTTTGGATATCAAACGGACCTCCCCAGATGGTAATCTTAATGTGGCCGATTTACCCTCTTTTGCAATCAGTTTCGCTACAGCACCTGCCGCTCTAGCTAATTGCCCACCCTTTCCAAGTGTGATTTCTATGTTATGTATGGCCGTGCCTAAGGGCATATCGGTTGAAGTAGATTCTTCTTTTTTATCAATAAAAACCCCTTCCCAAACTGTACAAGCTTCTTCCAAAGCATACGGCTTTCTAGATGTATATGATGATATCTAGACAGATGGATCTTATATGAATCGTATGATGAAGTACCACATGAGTGGATATATAGGAATCCAAATCTGCCGAATCACTCATGTTATGATCTTCTACATCCTAGGTCTCCCCGTTCCGTCATCTGGCTTATGTTCTTCATGTAGCATTCACAGACCGAATGACTCTATGAAATTACGTCGATACTTCCACATATTGCGGGTAACGTAGGAGACATTTCTATTTTTCCCCGGGGGATCTTTATAATTACCACTGCTTAGCTTTCAATTCGCCTCTGACCATCAAATTAAATGTGAATAACCCGTCCTCCTTTCTTTGATTGAAACAAGGGGCGCTTCCGGTTCTGTGCGTGCTTCAAACAATTTTGTCTTCTCCATATTACCATATCTCTAGAGTCAATAATTTTCTATGAGGAACTACTGAACTCAATCACTTGCTGCCGTTACTCAACAGTTTTCTGCTGAGGTTTCTCCCGTAGAGGTAGTCAAATTGGATCAGTGATCGATTTCTAGGTTTCGTCGTAAACCTAATTGGTTACTTCCAATTACGTAAATCAATAGTTCAAACCGCACTCAAAGGTAGGGCATTTCCCATTGATATAGGAACTTCGGTACCAGAAACAATGGTATCTCCAATTATAGCCCCTCTGGGATGTAAAATATATCTCTTCTCACCATCCCCATAGTGTATGAGACAAATGTATGCATTTCGATTAGGGTCGTATTCTATGGTTACGATTCTACCAGATATGTCTTTTTTATTCCGTTGAAAATCGATTTTACGGTATAGACGCTTATGACCTCCCCCCCTATGCCCTGCGGTAATGATTCCTCTGGCATTACGACCTTTACTACAACGACGCTGTCCATGGATCAAATGATTTCGTGGATTGGATTTCACTTGACTGTCTATGGCTCCATTGCGTGTGCTCGGGGTAGAAGTTTTGTATAAATGTATCGCCGTGTTATTAAGTATTTTTCTTTAAGTTCTTTTCTCTATAAGAGGTGGAATAGAATAACCCGGTTGAAGCGTAATGATCATACGTTTGTAATGCATTGTATGTCCCATAATAGGTCCCATTCTTCTACCCTTTCCCGGGACTCGATGACTATTCATAGCTATTACCTTGACACCAAAGAAGAGTTCGACCCAATGCTTTATTTCTGTCCTAGTTGATCCTGATTCGACATTAGAAGTATATTGATTGTTCCCCAATAACCGAATACTTTTTTCTGTAAATACTGCATATTTGATTCCATCCATAAATCCATTTTCTTCCCTATGAGTTCCAGTATCGATAAGAATTCTAGTTCTTACTGTTCATATGTTATGGTATGAATATACCATACCAATTCGTTATGTATGGATGATGAGATTCCATTGATACAGAGCCAATTCCAATAGACTTATTGAACGTTCCCATTGGCGTGCATCCAGCAGGAATTGAACCTACGAATTTGCCAATTATGAGTTGGGCGCTTTAACCATTCAGCCATGGATGCTTAACAGGGATCATCGTACATCGTGAATAACCAAATTCCAATTGAAATGAAATCTTTAGGAGGAGTCAATGAAACGACATCAATTCAAATCCTGGATCTTCGAATTGAGAGAGATATTGAGAGAGATCAAGAATTCTCACTATTTCTTAGATTCATGGATCAAATTCGATTCAGTAGGATCTTTCACTCACATTTTTTTCCACCAAGAACGTTTTATGAAACTCTTTGACCCCCGAATTTGGAGTATCCTACTTTCACGTGATTCACAGGGTTCAAGAAGCAATCGATATTTCACGATCAAAGGTATAGTACTGCTTGTAGTAGCGGTCCTTATATCTCGTATTAACAATCGAAAGATGGTCGAAAGAAAAAATATCTATTTGATGGGCCTTCTTCCTATACCTATGAATTCCATTGGACCCAGAAATGAGACATTGGAAGAATCTTTTTGGTCTTCCAATATCAATAGGTTGATTGTTTCGCTCCTGTATCTTCCAAAAGGGAAAAAGATTTCTGAGAGTTGTTTCATGGATCCGCAAGAGAGTACTTGGGTTCTCCCAATAAATAAAAAGTGTATCATGCCTGACCGGGGTTCGCGGTGGTGGAGGAACCGGATCGGAAAAAAGAGGGATTCTAGTTGTAAGGTATCTAATAAAACCGTAGCTGGAATTGAGATCTCATTCAAAGAGAAAGATAGCAAATATATGGAGTTTCTTTTTTTATCCTATACGGATGATCTGATCCGCAAGGACCATGATTGGGAATTGTTTGATCGTCTTTCTCCGAGGAAGAAGCAAAACATACTCAACTTGAATTCGGGACAGCTATTCGAAGTCTTAGGGAAAGACTTGATTTGTTATCTCATGTCTGCTTTTCGTGAAAAAAGACCAATTGAAGGGGGGGGTTTCTTCAAACAACAAGGAGCTGAGGCAACTATTCAATCAATTGAGCATGTTTCCCATCTCTTCTCGAGAAACAAGTGGGGTATTTCTTTGCAAAATTGTGCTCAATTTCATATGTGGCAATTCCGCCAAGATCTCTTCGTTAGTTGGGGGAAGAATCAGCACGAATCGGATTTTTTGAGGAACGTATCGAGAGATAATTTGATTTGGTTAGACAATGTGTGGTTGGTAAACAAGGATCGGTTTTTTAGCAAGGTACGGAATGTATTGTCAAATATTCAATATGATTCCACAAGATCCATTTTCGTTCAACTAACGGATTCTAGCCAATTGAAAGGCTCTTCTGATCAATCCAGAGATCATTTCGATTCCATTAGAAATGAGGATTCCGAATATCACACATTGATCGATCAAAGAGAGATTCAGCAACTACTAAAAGTAAAAAAAAGATCGATTCTTTGGGATCCTTCCTTTCTTCAAACGGAAGGAAGAGAGATAGAATCAGATCGATTCCCGAAATGCCCTTTTGGATCTTCCTCAATGTACCGGCTATTCGCGGAACGTGAAAAGCAGATGGATAATCATCTGCTTCCGGAAGAAATCGAAGAATTTCTTGGGAATCCTACAAGATCAATTCGTTCTTTTTTCTCTGACAGATGGTCAGAACTTCATCTGGGTTCGAATCCTACTGAGAGGTCCACTAGAGATCAGAAATTTTTGAAGAAAAAACAAGATGTTTCTTTTGTTCTTTCCAGGCGATCGGAAAATAAAGAAATGGTTGATATATTCAAGATAATTACGTATTTACAAAATACCGTCTCAATTCATCCTATTTCATCAGATCCGGGATCTG